TAGTAAATCAAAACCATCATTTTATAGCTATTTTTGTTTCAATATTCCCTTTTTAAGCGAAAATTTTGAATATTTAGTTACGATTGAAAGTTTTGTACCATTATCCATAGATCTTTTATTCATACTCATTTAATTGGAAGAATTGAACCAATCAAAAAAATTATGCTTCTTGACTCCATAATACAATTTTTTTATGAAAATTATGATTGTCTTTTGGATAGAAATCGTGATAATGTATATTTTTTCCTCAAATGTGCTATTGAGGGATAAAGTATTAAATCTTTTTAAGAAATAAAGTTTTTGATCGTAATATGAAATATGAAAAAAAAAAGAAAGACCCCTTAACTATTGAAGTTTTTAATAGAACGAATCACACTTTTACCACTAAACTATACCCGCTACATATTCATTATTGGATATAAATGGGCCTTTTGTCCAACAAAGTAATTAGATGTAGTCAAGATAGCATCAGAATCATGAAAATTTCAGCATTAACACGTATTTTGTTACACCGTGGGAAAACTTGAGAATATGTAAATAGCAAAAAGTTTACAATAGTGTATTAAAGTTATAAGTATTTTATTTTTTGAAACCTCTCTTCATTTGAATCATTAGATTTTCTGAATTTGAGTAAATTGGGCCTCAAACTTTCAAGCTTGTCCTTTGCTTTGAGCAAGTAAATGATTTATAGTATCATTTTATAAATATGTGTGTGTTTTTTTTTGATATTCTTTTTCTTATCAGATATATTTTTTTTTTCTTAAATATAAAATTTATAAAATTAGGAAATTCATTAATGGAAAACAAATTTCATTCTAAATGAAAATTGAAGTTTAGTATTATATTCATCTTAATAATTACCTTAAGAAGTCTTAATATTAATAAGAAAGAAGTATTAAGAAATAAAAAAAAAAGACGAAAAATCTTAGTACTATATTAGTATATACTATAAATACTAGAAAGACTCTTATTAGTACTAGTAAGAGTACTAGAACACTTTTACAAAGCTATAAAGATTAAATATTCTAAATTAGACTCTAATTTACTATAATATACTAAATATACTTAATATTTACTATAATATACTAAATATACTTAATACTAAATATACTTAGAATATTAGAATAGAAATAGAATATCTAAGATTAAATTAGTAAATATCTATAATATATTCATTCTATTAATTATTAATTTAGATATAGTTAGATATAAAGAATAGATAATTTTTTCAAGAATTTATAAGATAATTTATCTATTAGAATCTTATCTAATTTAGAATAATTAGGAATGATAATGAAAATTACTCTTCTCGTTTCAATAAAAAATTTGATTTGTCGGAACAAAAGAAGTACTGGCCCGGCCAGTACTTATACTTAACCAGGCCGGGGAAATGAAGTTTTTGTTTTGTACAAAATAAAAGAAGTAAGGTATTTTTTCTATTCGAGAAAGATTTTTTGAATCATTGAAGTAAAATCAAAATTGTTATCAATCTTAACTTCATGTGTTAAATTACATGATAAATTTCCAATTTGGAATGGGGAGAGATGGCTGAGTGGACTAAAGCGTCGGATTGCTAATCCGTTGTACGAATTCTTCGTATCGAGGGTTCGAATCCCTCTCTCTCCGACCCCCCCGATCACTTGAGATTTTAGAATTGGAATAATTTTCGATTATTCTTTTTTTATGAATCTTTTATCTTTATCTAATATCTATTCTATTTCTTTTCTTTATACATTATACATTTACCTATGAAAAAAGAAAGGAAATAGTAAAAACGAATCTCATCTCTTTTTTTATTCTTTTTATTCTTCACGCCCAGGATTACGTCCCGGATCGTTAGATAAGAATCCGAAGATGAATAGAGAAACAAAGAATATTACTACTGTGTAAACGGATAGTTTAAGAGTAAGCATTACAAATCTCCAAGATAAGATAAGATCCTTTTTTTTAAGGAAATAGATCACCTATTTTACGACACATACTATCGCTCTAAAGATGAAAAAAAAAGGAAGTTTTTTTGAAATTTATTTTTATGAATTTTCTTCTAATGTAATAAGATTCGTATTTTTTCGTTACCAAAAATTTATTGGTATATTCATATCTATAATTAAGTAATTTTATGGGGTATGGGATCTTATAAAGGAAAGGTTAGAACAAAAGAAATAAGCTGGTTAGTTTTTTAAAGAAAAGATAAAGATCATCATTCAAATTCAATTTCAATATAAAATAGAAAATACCAGACTTTTTGAATCGAGGGTTCCTAATGTCCAGACTTATCTGAATCTTATTTATGATCTTATTGATTTTCAGAATAAAATCTCATCTTTTTTTATCCAATAAATTATGAATTGAATAGAGATTAGAGATTCAATTTTTATCGGAAACTTACAGCAGCTTGCCAAACAAAGGCTAATAGAAAAAAGAGTACAGGGATAATTGGCATAACGTCTATGATTGGATTGAAAAAGGCATAAGCCTCGGGCAATTTGGCGAAGAAAAAACTACTCGAATAAAGGGTAGAATTAAGACAGATACAAATTAAACAAAAGATATTAAGCATAACAAATATTCTTTTCTTGTTCTTAAAGTTAAAGATTCAAATTAAATTGAATAATAAATTATCAGATTGGATTGAGTTGTTTTTCTGAGGGAAAATTGAAAATAAAAAAGGCAGATAAAAGAAAGAAATTCTTATTTTTCTTTGACTTCTCCCCAATCAAGAATCCTTCCTTACATTATCCAATCAAATAAGAATACAAGGAATTCTATTTTTATAGAATATCTTAATTGAATTATAAGTAATGATCAATTAATCTTTTTGATTTCTATATCAATTATGTTGAATCCTAGCGACAACATGTCCTATATTTCTTTAGGTTGGTTATTGACGAATAACAAATATTTATCTTAGTTTTTCTTAGACCAAAAAGAAATGGGGCGTGGCCAAGCGGTAAGGCAACGGGTTTTGGTCCCGTTACTCGGAGGTTCGAATCCTTCCGTCCCAGATCGTTCGCATCAGAAACGAAAAATTCTTCTCGATTGAAATTGAAAATTGAATTCAACAATTCTTTGTTTTTTTTATGATGGAGATGGATGTGAAAAGCTCATAATCCGAGGATTATGATTTTATCTTTGATCTTACCTTACACGAGACTTTTTAGACTTTCTAATAATGAAAACAAAAAAACTTTATTCTCAAACTATCTCTCTGTTTTAAATTAAATGAAAATCAGATTCAATTGGAGATGGTAAAAAAAAAAAGTAAATCATAATATTTAAATCATAAAATCATATTTTATAAATCTAAAGAAAAAATGAGAAAATATGAATATATTAGGATGTATTTATATTAGAATATATTCATACATAATTCTTACATAAGAATATATATTGTCTCTTTGTATATTTTTCTTATTAAGAATATCTTATTATTTCAGATTCTCTTATTATTCTATAATTGACTATAATTAAATATTTATGAATATTTCAATGAAATATTTAGATGAAATATTTAGTTAAAGAAAAACTTTTATCCATTCATGGGGATTTCTTTTTCATCTGAATGAAAGTAAATCCAAAGGATTTTTTTAGGTTTATAATCTTTTTTATTTTAAGAAAAAAAATTTCTGATGGACAATCCTGAAAAATTTGTTGAAGATGTAAATAAGTTTGCTTAAAACTGATTTGTTTTTTTATGTGATATTATTCATATGAGAAAATATGGGAGTAATTTTAAGTGAAATCCTTTCCGGGTATAGCGGGTATAGACTTAATCTATAAGTCTATAAGTGTAGATTCTTATGTATCCGTTCAGCCAATGACTATTCATGATTCCATATTGAATCAATTGCATATGGTTCCAAATTAAAATAAAATTATAGGGATGTTATGGTAAAACTTCGTTTGAAACGATGTGGTAGAAAGCAACGTGCGACTTGAAGGACATGATTGGCTGTGGATTCTGACATCCACCATCTTCTATACGAATGAAGATGCTCTTGTCTCGACATGATTTGTTCTGCTAGGAACCTGATTTAATTTGTCTTGGGTTGCTAAATAAAGATACTAATGGTATATCTAAGGTATAGCATATGATGGAGCTCGAGCAAAAAGAATTGATTCTATTATCGGGGTAATAATCTAGGGTTAGTGACAATCAATAAGTTATATCAACTTTGTCAATATATCATCAATATCTAAATTATAGATAAATGGAGAGGTTCAAAATTGAACAAGTTTGAAATGAAAAAAAAACCAAATTTGTCGAAATTTTCAAACTGTTTCGATCAAGAGTGTATCACAAAGGAATAAAATTATTTTTCCCTTTTCCATATAAAGAACAAAAAACAAAAGGTATGTTGCTGCCTTTTTGAAAAGGAGTAAAGATCACCGAAGTAATGTCTAAACCTAATGATTTCAAAAAGCGCAAAGCAAAGACAACAAATTCCGGAACAAGGAAACACTTTTTTAACTTGTCTCAACAATTGGATCAGAATGAGTAAAAAAAAATAGATCTGAAAATAGACAAAAAAAGAGGTTAGAGACAGCTCAAGAAATTTTAAGGATTTCCTTTTGAACTATTTTAAAAATACCCAACTTGAGTTAGGAGTCTAAATGAAATTTCTTTTTCTGTAAAGAAGGAAAAAAAAGGCTCAAAATTCAGTCTAATTCTTTATAGATCCATTTCTCTTTCTATTTTTCTATTTCTATCTATATAGATAGAAATAGAAAAATAGAAAGAGAAATTATAGAAATTAGAATCATTTTTTCTTGAGCCGTATGAGGAGAAAACTTCCTATACGTTTCTAGGGGGGCATCTTTTATCTACATCTATCCCAATGAGCCATCTATCGAATCGTTGCAATTGATGTTCGATCCCGAAGAGAAGGAAGAGATCTTCGAAAAGTGGGTTTTTATGATCCGATAAAGAATCAAACTTATTCAAATGTTCCTGCTATCTTATATTTCCTTGAAAAAGGTGCTCAACCCACAGAAACTGTTTATGATATTTTAAGCAAGACAGAATTCTTTAAAGAATTTCGAATTTCTTTTGATAAAAAAAGAAAAGAAAAACAAGAATCATGAAGAAAAAAGTATAGGATAAAGAGTACCTATCTTTGTTTAATTCTTTATTCAAAGTTTCTTTTTTTCTTGTTCTATTCATACTTATTTTATTCTTCTTTTTCTTCTTTTTGTGGAACCCCCCAACAAGGGGGGTAATCTTTCTTCTTGTATTTGTATTGTATCTTTCTTTTTTTGATTAAAGAAAACCGCTATTTTTCTATCTATACCTTTTTCTTATTCCTTCTTTTTTTCCACTCAAAGTTTGATTCTTTATGGTGTTCTAATCCAACACAAATTTCCATAGAATTTCTTTAATTTTGTTTTCTAAAAAGTCTATTCATATTGACAATGGCGTATCAAACAAATATAATTTGATCGTATATAAATAGATCTTTTTATCCTCATTCCCTATTGGCTCTTTCCTTCATTTTAGTAAAAAGGATGAGTTTGCTGAATTTTTTTTTTATTTCGATCATATCTACACTTCATATTGATCCGGGTTGCTAACTCAATGGTAGAGTACTCGGCTTTTAATTGCGACTATGATCTTTTACACATTTGGATGAAGAAATTCGTCTAGACTATTGGTATAGTTTATAAGACCGCGACTGATCCTGAAAGGTAATGAATGGAAAAAAGAGCATGTCGTAAAAAGAATAAAAAAATAAAAAAAGAATATTAATAATTAATAAAAAAGAATATTAATAATTAATATAATAATATAAATAAGAATAGAAATAGAACAAGAATTTTTCTTTTTAGAACATTTTTAAAGTTCAGTAAAGTATTTTTGGTCTAGTGAATAAATGGATAGAGCCTTATGGCTCCAATTTGAGTAAGACAAAAAAGCAACGAGCTTCCCTTCTTAATTTGAATGATTACCCGATCAAATTACTAATTATACGTTAAAAATAGATTAGTGCCTGATGTGGGAAAAGGGTCTCTTGTGAGACCATTAATTCTTTTTTTTTTTATTAATCCTAATTATTCTTTATTGTGGATTGGAGACGGATGTGTAGAAGAAAGAGTATAGTGATAAAAAATTTTTATTTCCAAAGTCAAAAGAGTGATTGGGTTGCGAAAATAAAAGATTTTTACCCTTTTTTCTTATTTTGATTTTCTTTCTTTTATTATTCTTCCTATATTCCTAGTTATATTAACAAGTAAAAGAAAATCAAATTAGATAGAAAGGGAAAAGATCTGTAGATTGGGCTCTTTGTCTCCGGGGTATATATTCTTTATTTGTTCTTACTTTTCTATAATTCTATAATTTTTTACTTCTTAGATTATTCTTATGATTTTTAATCACAGTACAGTATAAAAGTTTAAAAAGTAGAAAAAGTCTATAAAAAAGTCTATCTTATTTTAGATTTTTTCAAATAGAAAAAATCTAACGTAAAAGTATAGACAGTGCATAGTATATAAAGAGTATATAATAATACTAGACTTCTATTATTAGAATTATCTTTTAGAATAATTAGAAGAATAATATTATTATTCTATTATTCTTTATTATTCTAATTTCTTCTAGTTAGAAGTTCTACTATTTTCTTATAAAAAGAGTATTTTACTATAAGATAAAAAATAGAAAATAGACTATATACAACATACACACATACGCCGTTCTGACCATATTGCACTATGTATCATTTCATAACACAAGAAATGCCTCTCTTTTTTGGTTAAAGTAGAAATGTATTTAAATAGCAGAATTACAAGGATATTTAGATTGAAAAAAGAGAGATTTTGGCAACAAAACTTCCTATATCCGCTACTCCTTCAGGAGTATATTTACTCACTTGCTCATTATCATAGCTTCAATAGTTTGATTTTTTATGAACCTGTGGAAATTATTGGTTCTGACAATAAATCTAGTTTGGTACTTGTGAAACGTTTAATTACTCGAATGTATCAACAGAAATATTTGATTTCTTCGGTGAATGATTCTAACCAAAATGGATTTTCGCTGCACAAGAATTCTTTTTCTTATCATTTTTATTCTCAAATGATATCAGAAGGTTTTGGAGTCATTCTGGAAATTTCATTCTCGTCGCGATTAGTATCCTCCCTTGAAGAAAAAAGAATACCAAAATCTCAGAATTTACGATCTATTCATTCAATATTTCCCTTTTTAGAGGATAAATTATCACATTTAAATTATGTGTCGGATCTACTAATACCCTATCCCATCCATCTGGAAATCTTGGTTCAAATCCTTCAATGCTGGATCAAAGATGTTCCTTCTTTGCATTTATTGCGATTGATTTTCCACGAATATCATAATTTGAATAGTCTCATTACTTCAAAAAAATCCATTTACGTCTTTTCAGAAAAAAAGAAAAGATTCTTTTGGTTCCTACATAATTTTTATGTATATGAATGCGAATATATATTCCTCTTTCTTCGTAAACAGTCTTCTTATTTACGATCAATATC